ATAAAATTCTATTCAGTGGGATCTTTCACTCACATTTTTTTCCACCAAGAACGTTTTATGAAACTCTTTGACCCCCGAATTTTGAGTATCCTACTTTCACGTGATTCACAGGGTGCAACAAGCAATCGATATTTCACGATCAAAGGTGTAGTACTGCTTGTAGTAGTGGTCCTTATATCTCGTATTAACAATCGAAAGATGGTCGAAAGAAAAAATCTCTATTTGATGGGGCTTCTTCCTATACCTATGAATTCCATTGGACCCAGAAATGAGACATTGGAAGAATCTTTTTGGTCTTCCAATAGAAATAGGTTGATTGTTTCGCTCCTGTATCTTCCAAAAGGGAAAAAGATTTCTGAGAGTTGTTTCATGGGTCCGCAAGAGAGTACTTGGGTTCTCCCAATAAAGAAAAAGTGTATCATGCCTGAATCTAACCGGGGTTCGCGGTGGTGGAGGAACCGGATCGGAAAAAAGAGGGATTCTAGTTGTCAGATATCTAATGAAACCATAGCTGGAATTGAGATCTCATTCAAAGAGAAAGATAGCAAATATCTGGAGTTTCATTTTTTATCCTATACGGATGATCCGATCCGCAAGGACCATGATTGGGAATTGTTTGATCGTCTTTCTCCGAGGAAGAAACGAAACATAATCAACTTGAATTCGGGACAGCTATTCGAAATCTTAGGGAAAGACTTGATTTCTTATCTCATGTCTGCTTTTCGTGAAAAAAGACCAATTGAGGGGGAGAGTTTCTTCAAACAACAAGGAGCTGGGGCAACTATGCAATCCAATGATATTGAGCATGTTTCCCATCTCTTCTCGAGAAACAAGTGGGGTATTTCTTTGCAAAATTGTGCTCAATTTCATATGTGGCAATTCCGCCAAGATCTCTTCGTTAGTTGGGGGAAGAATCAGCACGAATCGGATTTTTTGAGGAACGTCTCGAGAGAGAATTGGATTTGGTTAGACAATGTGTGGTTGGTAAACAAGGATCGGTTTTTTAGCAAGGTACGGAATGTATTGTCAAATATTCAATATGATTCCACAAGATCTATTTTCGTTCAAGTAACGGATTCTAGCCAATGGAAAGGATCTTCTTCTGATCAATCCAGAGATCATTTCGATTCCGTTAGAAATGAGGATTCAGAATATCACACATTGATCGATCAAACAGAGATTCAGCAACTAAAAGAGAGATCGATTCTTTGGGATCCTTCCTTTCTTCAAATGGAACGAACAGAGATAGAATCAGATCGATTCCCGAAATGCCTTTTTGGATCTTCCTCCATGTCCTGGCTATTCACGGAACCTGAGAAGCGGATGAATAATCATCTGCTTCCGGAAGAAATCGAAGAATTTCTTGGGAATCCTACAAGATCAATTCGTTCTTTTTTCTCTGACAGATGGTCAGAACTTCATCTGGGTTCGAATCCTACTGAGAGGTCCACTAGAGATCAGAAATTGTTGAAGAAAAAACAAGATGTTTCTTTTGTCCCTTCCAGGCGAGCGGAAAATAAAGAAATGGTTGATATATTCAAGATAATTACGTATTTACAAAATACCGTCTCAATTCATCCTTCGGAACCATATCACATCCCGGATCTGGTTCCAAAGGATGAACCGGATATGGACAGTTCCAATAAGATTTCATTCTTGAACAAAAATCCATTTTTTGATTTCTTTCATCTATTCCATGACCGGAACAAAGGGGGATACGCGTTACGCCACGATTTTTTTGAATCAGAAGAGAGATTCCCAGAAATGGCGGATCTATTCACTCTATCAATAACCGAGCCGGATCTGGTGTATCATAGGGTATTTGCCTTTTCTATTGATTCCTACGGGTTGGATCAAAAAAAATTATTGAATGAGGTATTCAACTCCAGAGATGAATCGAAAAAGAAATCCTTATTGGTTCTACCTCCTCTTTTTTATGAGGAGAATGAATCTTTTTCTCGAAGGATCATAAAAAAATCGGTCCGGATCTACTGCGGGAATGATTTGGAAGATCCCAAACTAAAAACAGCGGTATTTGCTAGCAACAACATAATGGAGGCAGTCAATCAATATAGATTGATCCGAAATCTGATTCAAATCCAATATAGCACCTATGGGTACATAAGAAATGTATCGAATCGATTCTTTTTAATGAATAGATCCGATCGTAACTTCGAATATGGAATTCAAAGGGATCAAATAGGAAATGATACTCTGAATCATATAACTATAATGAAATATACGATCAACCAACATTTATCAAATTTGAAAAAGAGTCAGAAGAAATGGTTTGATCCTCTTATTTCTCGAACTGAGAGATCCATGAATCGGGATCCTGATGCATATAGATACAAATGGTCCAATGGGAGCAAGAATTTCCAGGAACATTTGGAACATTTCGTTTCTGAACAGAAGAATCCTTTTCAAGTAGTGCAAGTAGTGTTCGATCGATTACGTATTAATCAATATTCGATTGATTGGTCCGAGGCTATCGACAAAG